CAGTTTACGAAGATTCTTATCTTGATAGGTATCAAGATAATTGGGAATTGGGAAGACTTAAAGAAGAGAAAAATGAAAAGACTTATTTCTGGTTTGAAAAACCTCTTGTGACTTTTCTTTTCGATTATAAACGATGGAATTGTCCATTGCGATATATAAAAAATGATCGGTTTGAAAATGCTGTACGAAATGAAATGTCACAATATTTTTTTTATACATGTCCAAGTAATGGGAAAAAAAAAATATCTTTTACATATCCACCTAGTTTATCGACTTTTTCGGAAATGATAGAACGAAAAATGTCTTTGTACACGACAAAAAAATTATCCCATGGAGACCTGTATAATTATTGGGTTTATACCAATGAACAAAAAAAATAATAAAAATATTGATACATAAAAAAAATATAAAAATAAATAAGACGAGATTCGTCCCCCCCCCATATATCTGATACCTTCACCTATAAGGGAACTTGTAAGGCCAACTCCATTTGTAATTCCATCAATTATATGTCTATCAAAAAACTGAGTTAGCTCGGTTAATCCTCTTATACCCATGGCGAAAACCCTAGTATAAAAAATATCTATGTAACCACGATTATATGACCAATTGTATATAACACTTTTTATTTGATCCAAGATAATTCTCTTAGGGCTCCCTTTTACAAATGAATTGATTAAGTCCAAATTCTGGAAAAATGAATAAACAGACCCATATAAAATATATGCTATGAATAATCCGAAAATGGCTATACTTACTGAAAAAATTGAATTTGTAAAAAATTCATACCAATTCACAGAATAATTCGAATTTGGATGGAAAAGATTTTGGGATGGGGTTAACCATTTCGATAATATATCAAAATCCATTACTCCTTGATCAAAAGAAATTCCTATTGATCCAACGAACAAAGTAAATAGTACCAATACAAGCAGAGGAAATAGCATAGTATTGTCTGATTCATGAGGATACATGGAAGTATATTTATTTCCAAAGTAAGTACTAAAGTATCGTATCTTATCATTATCAATGATTTTATATGTATCTTTTGAAAAAAAGTAAACCTTTTTATTCATTGTTGATAAAAGTAAATTTTTATTGACTGTTTTTGGTGCTTGTTTTCCCCATAGAGATATTGAATAGAACAAATTATTTTTAGTGCTACTGTGATTTTGAAAATAAACACGCAAATACCCATCAAAGGTAAGTAAATATACCCGAAACATATAAAATGCGGTTAATCCTATTGTGAAACAAGGTATTATTGCAAAAATTGGTGAATATAACCAAGTATCATTAAGAATTTCATCTTTGGACCAAAAACAAGCAAGAGGTGGAATACCACAAAGAGAAAGTGTACCTAATAAAAAAGTAGTTCTTGTAATTGGAACATATCTTGTTAAACCACCCATAAGAACCATATTCTGACTTTTTTCTGGTGAATATCCAACAATAGGTTCCATTGAATGAATAATAGATCCAGATCCCAAAAACAATAAAGCTTTAGAATAGGCATGAGTGATCAAATGGAATAAAGCCGCTCGATAAGAACCTATACCTAGAGCTAACATAATATAACCTAATTGAGACATTGTAGAATAGGCTAAACTTCTTTTAATGTCTCTTTGAGCAAGAGAAAAAGTAGCTCCTAATAGTATTGTTATTACACCTATTAAAGAAATGAAATTCATTATATAAGGTATGTCTATGAAAAGAGGAATAAGCCGAGCTACAAGAAAAATTCCTGCTGCTACCATAGTAGCAGCGTGTATAAGGGCCGAGATAGGAGTAGGTCCTTCCATGGCATCAGGTAACCATACGTGGAGGGGGAATTGTGCAGATTTAGCAACTGCACCGACAAATAATAAAGAGGCACACAAAGTAGCAAATAAGGAACTGACCCCATTATTATGGATCAAGTTATTAGCTATTTCGAACAAATCCCGAAATTCCAAACTACCTGTTATCCAATAAAGACCTAAGATTCCTAATAATAAACCAAAATCTCCTACACGATTAGTTACAAAAGCTTTTTGACAAGCACTTGCGGCAATCGGTCGTGTGAACCAAAACCCTATTAATAAATATGAACACATTCCCACTAGTTCCCAAAAAATATGAATTTGTATCAAATTAGAACTAGTAACTAATCCCAACATGGAAGTATTGGAAAAACTCATATAAGCAAAAAATCTCAAATATCCTTGGTCGTGAGACATATAATTGTCACTATAAATAAGAATCATGACTCCAACAGTAGTAATTAGTATTGACATAATAGAAGTAAGTGGATCGATCAAATATCCAAACTCTAAGGAAAAATCAATATCTATGGTCCAAGACCATAGATATTGATAAATAAAACTTCCATTTATTTGTTGAATAGACAGATTGGCCGAAAATCCCATAGCTATACTTAACAGAAAAATACTAGGAAAAACCCATATACGACGAATATTTTTTGTTGCTGTCGGAATAAGTATAAGTCCAAATCCTATTGACATAGTAACTGTAAGTGGAAGAAAAGGTATTATCCATGCATATTGATATGTATGTTCCATAAGAAAACAAACAAATTGAGATTTTTTTTTTATAATTAATAATTGTTTCCGATTCACCAATTCTTATCTCTTTCGAAAAGAACAATAAACAAAAATAATGAAAAAAAAAAATAAAAAATAAATATATATATATATATTATTTTTTATTTTATGTTATTTGTTTTTTTATGTTAAATGTTGAAAGTTAAAAAAAACTATTATTCACAGAATAAAGTATAGATAATGATTAAAAAAAACGATCTATTCCGAACAATACATGTCTTTCACATACAACGATAAATAAAAATGAGTAACCCTTTTTGAATGGCAGTTCCAAAAAAATGTATTTCTATGTCAAAAAAACATATTCGTAGGAATATTTGGAAGAAAAAAGGATATTTAACTGCAGTAAAAGCTTTTTCTTTAGCGAAATCGGTTTCTACCGGACATTCAAAAAGTTTTTTTGTGCGACAAACAAATAATAAAGTCTTGGGATAATTGGAATTGACATAGCCCGAAGAACTGAAAATTTTTTAAGATGAACGATTCACATTAATTAATGTATTGAACTACTCAATATTAGTTAGAATAGTTAGAACTAGCTGCTGTGGTATGTAGAATAAGAGTTTTCTGTATATTGGGTTCTTATTAAGAATAGTATTTTTTCCCTATCCATTAACTTTTCACAATAGAAAAATAGGATTAAGATTTTCTATTGTGAATAGTACAATTGCCATAGAAATTTAAACTCTTTTATTTTGTTATATGCCTAACCTAAAACTTAATTGGTTTGGTAAATGTTACCTTATTTATATTATATACATATACACAATGAAGAGTATTAATACTTAATGATACTAAAGTATCGGAATCGTTAGAAAAATCCCAAATGGATTTAGTGATGAAATTGTAATACATATGAGATCTTAGTTATTTGATTTTTTTTTCATTGAAAAAAAAAAATCAATCTTTTTCATTTATCCGATGAAATCGGATAAATGAAAAACAAATCATCAAAAAAATAGAAAGAAAAAGGACAATTCTTAATTCTATACCTCTACTGAGAGCAAAACTATCGAAATTTCAACTGTATCGGGGGAACTTAGTTTATAGTACGTGAAAGTTGATTGTTAAAACTGAACCTAGGACGATACTAACTAAGGATTATTTTATTGAAGATTCAAATATGAATTTAAACGAGTCTTTTTTCATCGATTCTAATGTTTCCTAAACTATATTGAATCCTTGATTCTTGACGATTCAACATGAAATGAATATTATTATTTCAAGTAAGCCGCCATGGTGAAATCGGTAGACACGCTGCTCTTAGGAAGCAGTGCTAGAGCATCTCGGTTCGAGTCCGAGTGGCGGCATCCTATAAAAGAGACACAATGTATCCTATAATGTATTCAATTTCCGATTTCAATTCTGTAATGGGACACTTTTTTTATGATATTTGTGACTTTAGAACATATATTAACTCATATCTCTTTTTCGATCATTTCAATTGTGATTACGATTCATTTCATGAACTTATTAGTCTACGAAATCGTAGGATTACGTGATTCATCGGAAAAAGGGATGATAGTCACCTTTTTCTCTATAACAGGATTATTAGTTTCTCGTTGGATTTCTTCAGGACATTTTCCGTTAAGTAATTTATACGAGTCATTAATCTTTCTTTCATGTAGTTTCTTTATTATTCATATAATTTCCAAGAAATTGAACCATAAAAATGATTTAAGCACAATAACTACCCCAAGTACTATTTTTACTCAAGGCTTCGCTACGTCGGGTCTTTCAACGGAAATGCATCAATCCGCAATATTAGTACCTGCTCTACAATCTCAGTGGTTAATGATGCACGTAAGTATGATGTTATTGAGCTATGCAGCTCTTTTATGCGGATCGTTATTATCAATCGCTCTTCTAGTCATTACATTTCGAAACAACATCCATTTTTTTTGTAAAAGCAATAATTTCTTAATTAGATCATTTTTCTTTGGTGAGATTAAATACTTGAATGAAAAAAGAAGAAGCGTTTTTAAAAACACTTCTTTTCTTTCATTTCGAAATTATTACAAATATCAATTGACTCAGCGTTTGGATTATTGGAGTTATCGTATGATTAGTTTAGGGTTTACCTTTTTAACCATAGGCATTCTTTGTGGAGCAGTATGGGCTAATGAAGCATGGGGATCTTATTGGAGTTGGGACCCGAAGGAAACTTGGGCATTTATTACTTGGACCATATTCGCGATTTATTCACATACTAGAACAAATCAAAGTTTGCAAGGTACGAATTCGGCACTTATAGCTTCTATAGGATTTTTTATAATTTGGATATGCTATTTTGGGGTCAATCTATTAGGAATAGGTTTACATAGTTATGGTTCATTCACATTAACATCTAATTGAATAAGCTACATGAAAAATACATAAGAATATCGTCCCATATAT